TATTATTTATTTTTTTTATTTATATGAAAATTTATTAAAGATGGTTTTAATTTATATTTAAATGTAAATTTAACTTTATTTTATTTTATTTATATATTAAATATTTAATATATATATATATTTATAATAAATTAAATATTAGAATAAATTAATATTAATTATATTAATATGATATAATTTTTTAAATTATAAAAATTCAAATAGCCATATTGGTTTTATACATAATATTAGGATAAAAAAAGAAAGAGAAATAATAAAAATTAAATAATTATTATTAAATATTTTATTATAAAAAAAAAAAAAAAAAAATCTATGCTAGAAATTGTGCATATAAATAAATTTTTTATGGTTTGAAAAATTTATAATAAGTTTATTTTACATATAAATTTTAGTGTTAATTTTTAATTATTTTAATAATAGTTAATTATTTTTTATAGTAAATAATTTTAAAAATTTAAGAAATTAAGATTTAGTAGTATAAAAATTATTAACTAATTTTGTGCCAGCAGTTGCGGTTATACAAAAGATAAGATAAATTTTATTAGTAATTAATTAATAAAATTTATATTTAATTTAAAATTTAAATTATTAGGTGAAATTTTAATTTAATAAAAATTTATTAGGAAAATTATGTTGTATTAACAAATTTTATAAAAAACTAGGATTAGATACCCTATTATTAAAAATTTAAATTGAAGATACTAAAATAGTAGATAATTATTTATTGAAACTTAAATGATTTGGCGGTATTTTAGTTCATTTAGAGGAATCTGTTTATTAATTGATAATCCACGAATAAATTTACTTAATTTAAAAGTTTATATATCGTTGTTAAAAAAATATTTTTTAATGAAAATAATATTTAAAAATTTTAATTAAAAATTAAATCAGATCAAGATGTAGTTTATAATTAAGAATATAATGGATTACAATAAATTTATTTATATGAATTTTAATTTGAAATAGTTAGATAAAAGTGGATTTAAATGTAATTTTTTTTAATTTATAAAAATGATTTATAATTAAAATATGTACATATTGCCCGTCGCTTTCATTTAAAAGTTGAAATAAGCCGTAACAAAGTAGAGGTACTGGAAAGTGTTTCTAGAAAGATCAAATTAGAGCTTGTTTAAAGTATTTCATTTACATTGAAAAGATATTTAATTTATTTAATTAATTTGAGGGGTAAAATTAATAATAAAAAGGGGTAATAAAAAAAATTTTAATATTAAAATAATTTAATGGGGGTTAAAGTATTTTTAATAGAAAAAATTTAAATTTTTATAGCTAATTAGTATTGTGGAAGAAATTTGAAATATTTTTGAAAATTAAATTTATAAAAAAGTAAATTTTATTTATTGTATCTTGGGTATCAGAGTTTATTTAAAATTTTTTATTGTTTGTAAATTTCTCGAATTTAAAAGAGATAATTAATTAATAAAGTTATTGTTGAATAAATATTTTAAATAATTAATTTGAAATGAAATGTTAATCGTTTTTAAATATATCTAGTTTTTTTAGAATAAAATTTAATTTTTAATTTAAATTAAAAATAAATTTATTATTTAATTTATTTTTAATTTAAATTTTATATTTTAGGGGATAAGCTTTAAATTAAATTTTTATAATAAAAAATTTTTATTTTTAAAATTTTTATAATTTATATTGTTAATAAATTATATTTTTTTATAAATAATTTTATTTATAATTAAAATTTAATTTTATATTTAAGTTTTTATAAAAAATTATTTTATAATATGAAAAATTTAAATAATATGATAAAATTAGTATATAAAATATATTATGTTAAATTTAATTTTAATAAAAATTATTTTAAAGGAATTCGGCAAAATTTTATGTCCACTTGTTTATCAAAAACATGTCTTTTTGTGTAATAATTTAAAGTCTAATCTGCCCACTGATATAAATTAAAGGGCTGCAGTATTTTGACTGTACAAAGGTAGCATAATCATTAGTCTCTTAATTGGTGACTTGTATGAAAGATTGGATGAGATATAAGCTGTCTCTGAATTATATTATTGAATTTAATTTTTTAATCAAAAAGTTAAAATGAATTAAAAAGACGAGAAGACCCTATAGAGTTTTATAGTTTTTATAAATTAAAATTATTTATAAATTATTAAATTAAAATTAATAAAAATTATTTTATTGGGGTGATAAAAAAATTTAATAAACTTTTTTAAAAAATTTTCATAGATAAGTGAGTGTATGATCCAATTATATTGATTATAAGATTAAATTACCTTAGGGATAACAGCGTAATTTTTTTTTTTAGTTCGTATAAGAAAAAAAGTTTGCGACCTCGATGTTGGATTAAGATAAAATTTGTATGCAAAAGTATAAAGTTTTTGATCTGTTCGATCATTAAAATCTTACATGATCTGAGTTCAAACCGGTGTAAGCCAGGTTGGTTTCTATCTTTTAATAATAAAAATATTTTAGTACGAAAGGATCAGATATTTTAATTAAATTATATAATTTTGAATTTTATAAAATTATTTAAATAAAATTATTTATAATTAAGAAATATAGCTATTTTGGCAGAAAAAATGTGGTGGTTTTAGAAGTCATGAATGTATAATTTATTATATAAATAGTACATTTTTATTAAAGATATAATTGTTGTTTTTATTGGTGTATTATTTTTAATTATTGGAGTTTTAATTGGTGTTGCTTTTTTAACACTTTTGGAACGTAAAGTATTGGGTTATATTCAAATTCGTAAAGGTCCTAATAAAGTGGGTATATTAGGTATTTTGCAGCCTTTTTCTGATGCTATTAAGTTATTTACTAAAGAACAAATTTATCCGAGATTTTCTAATTATTTAATTTATTATTTTTCTCCTGTTATTAGTTTTATTTTATCTTTATTTATTTGAGTTTTAATTCCTTATTTTTTTAATATAGTAACTTTTAATTTAGGTGTTTTATTTTTTTTTTGTTGTACTAGTTTAGGGGTTTATAGAGTGATAATTGCGGGGTGGTCTTCTAATTCAAATTATTCTTTATTAGGGGGATTACGTGCTGTTGCTCAAACTATTTCTTATGAAGTTAGATTAGCTTTAATTTTTATATCTAGAATTGTTATAGTTATAGATTTTAATTTAATAAGTTTTTTTTATTATCAGCAATTGTTGTGATTTTTATTATTAATATTTCCTTTATGTTTATGTTGATTATCCTCAATATTAGCTGAGACTAATCGAACTCCTTTTGATTTTGCGGAGGGGGAGAGAGAATTAGTTTCTGGGTTTAATATTGAGTATAGAAGAGGAGGATTCGCTTTAATTTTTTTGGCTGAATATTCAAGAATTTTATTTATAAGTTTTTTATATGTTATTGTTTATTTAGGTGGTTATGATTTAAGTTTTTTTTTTTATTTAAAGTTAACGATAGTTTCTTTTATATTTATTTGAGTTCGGGGGACATTGCCTCGTTATCGTTATGATAAATTAATATATTTAGCTTGAAAAAGATATTTACCTATTTCTTTGAATTTTTTAATTTTATTTATAGGTTTAAAAATTTTTTTAATATAAGTAAGTTTGATTTTTTTTAGTATAAATTAATAGAAAATTTATTTCTTTCTTAAGTTTTCAAAACAAATGCTTTACAAGCTCATTAATTAATTTAGTAATTATAATAATTTGTTAAAAATAATTTTATCTCAGTAAATTCTTATTAAAGGATTAATTAAAAAATAAGTAAAATAAAAAAAAGTTAATAATTGTCCTGTTATAATATAAGGTTCTTCTACTGGTCGAGCTCCGATTCAAGTTAATAAGATTACTATTCTAATAAAAGATCAGAATATAATTTGATTAATGGGGTAGAATTGAATTCCTTGGATTTTTTTTTTAAAAGTTAGAGGAAGAATAATTAAAATTAAAATTGATATAATTAAAGCAATTACTCCTCCTAATTTATTAGGAATAGATCGAAGAATAGCATATGCAAATAAAAAATATCATTCTGGTTGAATGTGAACTGGTGTAACTAAAGGATTAGCAGGAATAAAATTATCTGGATCTCCTAATAAATATGGGTTGATTAAAGTTAATATGATTAATATTCTTAATAAAATAATGAATCCAATTAAGTCTTTAAAAGTAAAAAATGGATGAAAAGGAATTTTATCTAAATTTCTATTTAATCCTAAAGGGTTATTTGATCCTGTTTGATGTAAAAATAGTAAGTGAATTATAGTTATTATTGTTAGAATAAATGGTAGTAAAAAATGAAAAGTGTAAAATCGAGTCAATGTTGCATTATCTACGGCAAAACCTCCTCAAATTCAATTAACTAATATTGTTCCTAAATAAGAAATTGCTGATAATAAATTGGTAATTACTGTTGCTCCTCAGAAAGACATTTGCCCTCATGGTAGGACATACCCTATGAAAGCTGTTGCTATTAATAAAAATAAAATTATAATTCCTACAAATCAAGTATATTTTAAGTTAAATGATTCATAATATATTCCTCGTCCAATATGTAGATAAATACAAATAAAAAAAAAAGAAGCTCCGTTAGCATGAATAGTTCGAATTAATCATCCATGATTTACATTTCGGCAAATATAATTTACTCTGTAAAAAGCTATTTCAATATTAGCAGTATAATATATAGTAAGGAATAATCCTGTAATAATTTGAGTTATTAAACATAAAGCTAATAAAGATCCAAAGTTTCATCAAATAGAAATGTTAGAGGGGCTAGGTAAATCAATTAAAGATCCATTGATGATTTTAATGATAGGGTGCGTTTTTTGAATTGATTTAAATTTATTTATCATTTGTTAATTTATAGATGAGCGTAATGGACCATAAAAAATATTTGTAATTTTTACTACTGATACTAAGGTAATAAATAAATAAATAATTAATATTATTATTAATATTGATATTTGATTATTATAAAGTTTATTAATATTAATTTTATTATCATTATTAAAAAATATTAGTAAATTTAATAAATTAGTTTCTTCTGTTTTATTAGTATTTAAGTTTATTCAATTTAAGTTATATTTGAATGTACTTAGGGTTATTATAATAATAATAATAATAATTCTTAAGATACTAATTATTTTTATATTTGTAGTTATTATAAATAACTCATTAGAGGCAATTCTTGATACATAAATGAATAATACTAGTAATCCCCCTAAAAAAGTTAAAAATAAAATATAAGAAAATCAATAAGATCTAATTATTATTCCAATTAAGAGGCAAGTAAATAGTGTTTGAATTAAAATTAATAATCCTATTGTTAGGGGATGATTAATAAAATATATAATAAAAGATATTATTATTATTATTATTGATAGTATTAGTTTTATAATATCAAATCCAAAGAATAGTTTAATAAAATAATAATTTTGGAGATTATAGATAAAGAATTTCTTTTTCTTTGAAGTTTTTAAAGAAAATTTCTTAATTTTGATTTACAAGACCAATGTTTTAATTAAACTATAAAAACATATATATATATATATATGTGTGTGTGTTAATAAATTAATGATAATTTTTAATATAATATTAGTATTTATTTTAATATTTTTTATGGGTAATTTAATTTTTGTTTCTAAAAATAAGCATTTATTAGTTGTATTGTTAAGTTTAGAATTTATAGTTTTAAGAATTTTTTTTTTTATATCTTTTATATTAAGATTTATTGATTATGATATATATATATTAATGGTTTTTTTAGTATTTTCTGTTTGTGAAGGATGTTTGGGTCTTTCTATTTTAGTTTCGATAATTCGAACTCATGGCAATGATTATTTTCAAAGTTTTAGATTATTATAATTATATATGTATATATTAATAATTATAATTATTATTATTATTTTTATTAATTATTATATTGTTTTATAAATTTTTAAATTGAATAATTTAATGATAAAATTTTTATTTATATTAATTTTTATAATTCCTTTATGTTTTATAAAAAATATATTTTGGATGGTTCAAATATTATTAATAATAATAATATTTATATTTATAAACTTAATAATAATAGTTTGAGGATTTAATAATATTAGTTATATATTTTCTTGTGATATTCTTTCTTTTGGTTTGATTTTATTAAGAATTTGAATTTGTAGTTTAATAATTATAGCTAGAGAAAATTTATTTAAAATAAAATTTTATATTAAATTTTTTTTGTTTAATATTATTTTTTTATTGATTATATTATATATAACTTTTAGTGTTATAAATTTATTTATATTTTATTTATTTTTTGAAGGTAGTTTAATTCCAACTTTAATATTAATTATTGGTTGAGGCTATCAGCCTGAACGATTACAATCTGGTATATATTTATTATTTTATACTTTATTTGCTTCTTTACCTTTATTAATGGGAATTTTTTTTATTTTTAATATTTATAATTGTCTTATGTTTTATTTTTTAAAATTTATAAGTTTAGATTATGTTATTTTATATATTGTTATAATTGGTGCTTTTTTAGTTAAAATACCTATATATTTTGTTCACTTATGATTACCTAAAGCTCATGTTGAAGCACCTGTTTCTGGGTCTATAATTTTAGCTGGGATTATATTAAAATTAGGGGGATATGGGTTATTACGAGTTTTAATTTTTTTACAAGAGGTTAATTTGAAATTAAATTATTTTTGAGTAATTATTAGATTAGTAGGGGGGTTTTATATTAGTTTGAAGTGTTTTTGTCAAGTGGATATTAAGTCTTTAATTGCTTATTCTTCTGTTGCTCATATAAGTATAGTTATTGGGGGTATTATAATTATAAATTATTGAGGGTTTATAGGTTCTTATTTATTAATAATTGGTCATGGATTATGTTCTTCTGGGATATTTTGTTTAGCAAATATTAATTATGAGCGATTACATAGTCGTAGTTTTTTTATTAATAAAGGAATAATAAATTTTATACCTTCTATAAGTTTATGATGATTTTTATTAATATCTTCTAATATAGCAGCACCTCCTTCTTTAAATTTAATAGGTGAAATTAGTTTATTAAATAGTTTATTGAGTTGATCTTGATTTTTAATATTAGTTTTAATAATAATTTCTTTTTTTAGAGCGGGGTATAGATTATATTTATATTCTTATATTCAACATGGTAAGTTTTATACTGGGTTATATAGCTTTTATTCAGGGGTTTCTCGTGAGTATTTATTATTGATATTACATTGGTTTCCTTTAAATATGATAATTGTAAAGGTTGATTATTTTATAATTTGAATTTAAAATTTAAATAATTTAATAAAAATATTGATTTGTGGAGTCAAAAATATGAATTTTTCATTTTAGATTATCATTAATAAATTTAATTTTATTTGTTTTAATTTTTTTTTTTTTTTATTTATATTTAGTATATTAAATTTTATTTTTATAGTTTATTTTATTATAACTAATTTAGTTTTATTTTTAGAGTGGGAAATTATTACTATTAACTCAACTAGTGTTGTAATATCTATTTTATTAGATTGAATATCTTTACTATTTATAATATTTGTTTCTTTAATTTCTTCTGTTGTTATTTTTTATAGAAAAAGATATATAAGTTCTGAATTAAATATGAATCGATTTATTAATTTAGTAATTTTATTTGTTTTTTCTATAATTTTATTAATTATTAGTCCAAATATAATTAGAATTTTATTAGGTTGGGATGGATTAGGGTTAGTTTCTTATTGTTTAGTAATTTATTATCAAAATTTAAAGTCTTATAATGCTGGTATATTAACTGCTTTATCAAATCGTATTGGGGATGTTTTAATTTTAATAGTTATTTCATGAATATTAAATTATGGAAGATGAAATTATATTTTTTATTTAAATTTTATAAAAAATGATTTTATAATAAAATTAATTAGAGTTTTAATTGTTATAGCAGCTATAACTAAAAGAGCTCAAATTCCATTTAGATCTTGGTTGCCAGCTGCTATAGCAGCACCTACTCCTGTTTCTGCTTTAGTTCATTCTTCTACTTTAGTGACTGCTGGGGTATATCTTTTAATTCGATTTAACTTTTTACTAATTGATATGTTTATTATGAAAGTTTTACTTTTAATTTCTATTTTAACTATATTTATATCTGGAATTTCTGCTAATTATGAATTTGATTTAAAAAAAATTATTGCTTTATCAACATTAAGTCAATTGGGGTTAATAATAAGAATTTTGAGTGTAGGATTTCCTGATTTAGCTTTTTTTCATTTATTAACTCATGCAATATTTAAGGCTTTATTATTTATGTGTGCTGGGGTAATTATTCATATAATGAATGATATGCAAGATATTCGTTATATAGGGGGAGTTAGATTATATATACCTTTAACTTGTTTATGTTTAAATATTTCTAATATAGCTTTATGTGGTATTCCTTTTTTAGCTGGGTTTTATTCTAAAGATTTAATTTTAGAGATAGTAAGTTTTAGAAATTTAAATATGGTAGTATTTATTTTATATTATATTTCTGCAGGGTTAACTATGTTTTATAGTTTTCGTTTATTAATATATACAATAGTTAATGATTTTAATTTATTGTCTATTTATAATTTTTATGATGAGGATTTTGTTATGTTAAAAAGTATATTTGTACTATTATTAATAAGAATTATAAGAGGAAGATTTTTGAGTTGAATAATTTTTTCTTATCCTTATATGATTTATTTACCTTTTAATTTAAAATTAATAGTATTTTATGTTAGTTTTTTAGGGGGTATTATAGGTTATTTTATTAGTAATATGAAAATTTATGATTTAAACAAGTTTTTGTTAGTTTATAATATAAGTATGTTTTTATGTTTAATGTGGTTTATACCTTCTTTATTTACTTATGGTTTAGTTTTTTATTTTTTAAATTTTAGTCAAAAATTGTATAAAAATATTGATTTAGGTTGAAGAGAAATTTATAGAGGTCAAGGAATTATTATTATTTTAAAAAATTATTCTATTTTTTATAGTTTTTATCAAATAAATAATTTTAAGATTTATTTATTTAGATTTATTTTATGAATTTTAATTCTTTTATTTTTAATTATATTATTATATTTAAATAGCTTATAATTAAGAGCATAATATTGAAGATATTAAGGAAATTATTTAATTTTTAAATAAGTATTTATAAAAATATTAAAATTTTATTTTTACAATGAAAATGTAATGTTTTTTTAAACTATATAAATATAAAAATTATATAAATTAACAATAAATAAGAAATATTAATGAAACTTTAATCACTAGAAATAAAGTTAGCAGCTTTATTTAAATTATATTTCTGTAATTTAATTGGAATTTTTATTCAATTTTATCATTAACAGTGATATACCTCTATTTGGTTTCAATTAATTTAATTGTTTAATTTATGTATTTATGGACATTATATATATATATATATGTATATTAAATAAGGAGTTAAATACTCTTTCTTTTAAGTCGAAATTAAATGCAAATATTGCTTCTTATTTATTTATTTATTCTAATTTATAAATAATTTATAGATAATTTATAATTTAAATTAAATATATATATATATATATATATATTTAATTAAATAAGTTTTTTTATTTTATTTACTATTAATTTAAGATAAATTGAAATTTCAATATTATTTGAATGCAAATCAAAAGTTTTATTTAAACTATAATCCTTAATTAGTTCAAGTTAATATATTTTGATTTCATTCATGATATAGCCCAATAAGTAAAATAACAATAAAAAATATTCTAAGATTTGTTCAATAAATAAAATTTACTATTTTAAATGTTAAAATAATTGGGAAAATTAAAGCAATTTCTACATCAAAAATTAAAAAAATTACTGTAATTAAAAAAAAATGTAAAGAAAAAGGAATTCGAGCTATAGATTTTGGGTCAAATCCACATTCAAATGGGGAAGATTTTTCTCGATCTCTGAAAGATTTTTTAGATAAAATAATTGAGGCAAATATTATAATATTTGAAATAATTATAATTAATATTGAAATATAAATTAATAAAATAATTATTTATATTAAAAAAAATTAAACTTTTTGATTGGAAGTCAAATATACTAAATATATTATATAAATAGTTAGTTACCTCATCAATAAATTGTAATATAGAGAAAAAGTCATACTACATCTACAAAATGTCAATATCAAGCTGCTGCTTCAAATCCAAAGTGGTGATTTTTAGAGAAGTGGTTGTTTAAATGTCGTAAAAAACAAATAAATAAGAAAAATGTACCAATTATAACATGAATTCCGTGGAATCCTGTAGCTATAAAAAAAGTAGTTCCATAAATTCTATCTGAAATAGAAAATGAAGCTTCTAAATATTCATATGTTTGTAAAATAGTAAAGTAAATTCCTAATCTAATAGTAATAAATATTCTTTGATTTATTTGGGAATAATTATTTTCTATTAAAGCATGATGAGCTCAAGTTACTGTTACTCCAGATCTAATTAAAATAATAGTATTTAAAAGAGGAATTTGAAAAGGATTAAATGTATTGATATTTACAGGAGGTCACATAGCTCCAATTTCAATATTAGGGGATAATCTTCTGTGGAAAAAAGCTCAAAAAAAAGAAACAAAAAAAAAAATTTCTGAAACAATAAATAAGATTATTCCTCATCGTAATCCTTTTGTAACTAAAATAGTATGTTTTCCTTGATAAGTTCTTTCTCGACTTACATCTCGTCATCATTGATATATTGTTAAAATAATAAGGATATATCTTAAAATTAATAAATTTATGTTATAATTATGGAATCATTTTACTATACCTGTTACTAAAGTTAATACTCCAATAGATCCAGTTAAAGGTCAAGGACTATAATCTACTAAGTGATATGGATGATTAAAAGTTGTTGTTTTCATTTTATTTAATTTACTTCTCTAGAATATAATGTTCTTAAAATAGCAATTACATAAGATTGAATAACCGCAACTGCTGATTCTAAAATTATCAATAAAATTTGAATAATAATTAATATCATAATTAAATATGATGGTATATTAGGTCCTGTTCTTCTTAATAATGTTATTAATAAATGTCCTGCAATTATATTAGCAGTTAATCGAACAGCTAAAGTTCCAGGACGGATAATATTTCTAATAGATTCAATTAATACTATAAAAGGTATTAGAATAGTAGGAGTTCCTTGAGGAATTATATGTGCAAATATATGTTGGTAGTTATTTAATCATCCATATATTATGAATCTTAATCATATGGGGAGAGAAATGGATAAAGTTAAAGTTAAATGTCTTGTTCTTGTGAAAATATAAGGAAATAATCCTAAAAAATTATTAAATAAAATAAAAGAAAATAAAGAAATAAAAATAAAAGTAGATCCATTAAAATAATTATTTTTTAATAGAGTTTTAAATTCATTATGAAGTTTATTAAGAATTAAATTTCAAAAAAAAAAATGGCGATTGGGGATTAATCAAAAGGAATAAGGGATAAATATTAATCCTAATAAAGTTCTAATTCAGTTAATAGGAATATTTAAAAGATTGGTTGATGGATCAAAAATTGAAAATAAATTACTTATCATTTTCAAATTAAATTTTTGATTAAAGGTTGATTATAAATTAAGGAAGTGGGTCTAATTTGGTTATTATTTAAATTAAAATTTATAATATAATAATTTATTATATTAAAAATTAAAAAAATAATAATAAATATGATAAAATAAATTAATCAGTTAATAGGTATTATTTGAGGGATTAAAGAATATTATAATTATATAATAATTTAAATTTGACATATTTATGTTATAAATTAACTAATTCTTTTATCTTATAATTATTTAATATAAATAATTATAATATAATTCCATTAGAAGTAAATGTTAATTTACTATAAAATGGTTTAAGAGACCAATACTTACTTTCAGTCATCTAATGAATAATAATTGTTAATTCAGTTAATAAAGTTTTTAATTGAAATACTTTCAATTACAATAGGTATAAATCTATGATTTGCTCCACAAATTTCTGAACATTGGCCATAAAAAATTCCTGGTCGGTTAATAAAAAAATTAGTTTGGTTTAAACGACCAGGATTGGCATCTACTTTTACTCCTAGTGAAGGGATTGTTCAGGAATGAATAACATCAGTTGCCGTAACTATAATACGAATTTGATTTTTTATAGGTAAAATAATTCGATTGTCAACATCTAAAAGACGAAAGTTATTAGGTGAAAGTTCATTTGATGGAATTATATATGAGTCAAATTCAATATTAGAGAAATCCGAGTATTCATATCTTCAATATCATTGATGACCAATAGATTTTAAGGTAATTAGTGGGTTATTAAGTTCATCTAATAAATAAAGTAAACGTAATGAAGGTAATGCAATAAAAATTAAAGTAATTGCAGGTAAAATAGTTCAGATTAATTCAATTAATTGTCCTTCTAATAAAAAACGATTAATATGTTTGTTAAAAAATAAATTTGTTATTAAATAACCCACTAAAATAGTAATTATTAATAAAATTATTAAAGTATGATCATGGAAAAAAATAATTTGTTCTATTAAAGGGGAAGCTCCATTTTGAAGATTTAAATTAGATCATGTTGCCATTATTAAATGTATATATGTAATAAAAATATTCTAAAAAAAGGATAAACCTTTATAAATGGGGTTTAAATCCATCACATATAATCTGCCATATTAGAAGAAGTTTCTTAAAATAGGAAGTTCATTATATGAGTGTTCAGCAGGAGGAAGGTTTTGATATCATTCAATTGATGATGTTATGTTTAAAGAAAATAATGTAATTCGTTGAAAAATTATTGATTCTCAAATAATGATTAATATTATTATTACTGCTAATAATGAAATATAAGATCCTAAGGAAGAAATAACATTTCATGAAATATATGAATCAGGATAATCAGAATAACGTCGAGGCATACCTGCTAATCCTAAAAAATGTTGAGGAAAGAAAGTTAAATTTACTCCAATAAATATAATAAAAAATTGAATTTTTAATAAAAATGGATTTATTGATATTCCAGTAAAAAGAGGGTATCAATGAATAAATCCTCCAATAATAGCAAATACAGCCCCTATCGATAGAACATAATGAAAGTGTGCTACAACATAATATGTATCATGTAAAGTAATATCAATTGAAGAATTGGCTAAAATTACTCCTGTTAATCCTCCTACTGTGAATAAAAAAACAAATCCTAATCTTCATAATATAGAAGGGCTATAATTAATTTGTGTTCCGTGTAATGTTGCTAATCAACTAAAAATTTTAATTCCTGTTGGGACAGCAATAATTATTGTTGCTGAGGTGAAGTATGCTCGTGTGTCGATATCTATTCCTACTGTAAATATATGATGAGCTCAAACAATAAATCCTAATAATCCGATAGCTATTATTGCATAAATTATTCCTAAACATCCAAAAGTTTCTTTTTTTCCTCTTTCTTGTGAAATAATGTGAGAAATTATCCCAAATCCAGGTAAAATTAAAATATAAACTTCAGGATGCCCAAAAAATCAAAATAAATGTTGGTAAAGAATTGGATCTCCCCCTCCGGCAGGATCAAAAAATGAAGTATTTAGATTTCGATCTGTTAGTAATATAGTAATTGCTCCAGCTAAAACTGGTAGAGAAAGTAAGAGTAAGAAAGCAGTAATTCCTACTGCCCAAACAAAAAGAGGTATTTGATCGAATGAAAGATTATTTAATCGTATATTAATGATTGTTGTAATATAATTAATTGCTCCTATAATAGAAGAAATTCCAGCTAAATGAAGAGAAAAAATAGCTAAATCTACAGAGCTTCCACTATGAGCAATATTAGAGGAGAGAGGGGGGTAAACAGTTCAACCTGTTCCTGCTCCATTTTCTACAATGCTTCTTGAAATTAGGAGGGTTAAAGAAGGGGGCAATAACCAAAATCTTATATTATTTATTCGAGGAAATGCTATATCGGGGGCTCCTAATATAAGAGGAATTAATCAATTTCCAAATCCTCCAATTATAATAGGTATAACTATAAAAAAAATTATAATGAAAGCATGAGCTGTTACAATAGTATTATAAATTTGATCATCTCCAATTAAAGAACCTGGATTTCCTAATTCAGCTCGAATTAATAAACTTAATGAAGTTCCTACTATTCCTGATCAAATACCAAAAATAAAATATAATGTTCCAATATCTTTATGATTTGTTGAATAAAGTCATTTTCGCAGAAAATTTAAATAAGGATAAATAAAATGGCTGAGGGTTAAAGCGGTAAATTGTAAATTTATTAACAAGAATTATTTCTTTTTTATTATTTATTTAGCTTTATAGTCAAATTAATATGATATAAAATTGCAAATTTTAAGGTAAATATATTACGTATATTAAGGCTTAAAGAACGTAAATATATCTTTATAAATAATTTTGAAGATTACTAGTTTGTTTAACTTAAAACCTTTTTATAAGTATAAAAAAGTTCTAAGAATTATTCCTAAAATTGAAATAATAGAAAAAAAATTTGTGTAAAATATATAATTATTTTTAATTAAAATTTTAAATCATTTTATTTTTAGATAATTAAATATAAAACAAGAATAAATAATTCGAATGTAAAAAAAAATAATAATTAATCTTCTTATAATAAAAATTATAGTTAACAAATATAATATATTAATTATTAAAAAATTAATAATAATTCATTTAGGTAAAAATCCAATAAAAGGAGGTAAACCTCCTAAAGAAAGAAAATTAATTAATAAATTTATTTTAATTATAAAATTTATGTTATTAATAAATAATTGATTGATAAAAAATATATTTATAATATAAAATAAGAAACATATAATTCTAATTAAAAATGAATATATGAGAAAATATATTAATCATAAATTTTCTCTAATTATAATAGAAAAAATTATTCAACCTAAATTATTAATAGAAGAAAAAGCTATTAATTTTCGTAAAGAAGTTTGATTTAATCCACCAATAGCTCCAATAATAACATTTAAAATAATTATTAAATATAATAAATTTTTATTTAAATAATATGATAATAAAATTATGGGGGTAATTTTTTGTCATGTTATTAAAATAAAATTATTAAATCAGGATAATCCTTCAATAATATTAGGAAATCAAAAATGAAATGGGGCTGAACCTATTTTTATTAGTAATGAAGAATTAATAATTATTGAGATTAAATTATTAAATTCAAAATTTTGAATTAAAATTAATTTAAATAAAATAATAAATAAAAAATTAATGGAGGCAATAGATTGAGTGAGGAAATATTTTAAGGAAGCTTCTGAAGTTATTAGATTAGAGGAATTAGAAATTAGGGGGATAAATCTTAGGAGATTAATTTCTATTCCAATTCAACATCCAATTCAAGAATTGGATGAAATAGAGATAAAAGTTCTAAAAAATAAAATAAATATGAAAAATATTTTATTAGAATTAAAAAAGAAAAAAATTTAAAATATTTTATTTTATTGGGAGAATTTTAATTTCTTTATTATATTAAATTATATTTTAGTGTATGATGCACAATAATTTTTGATATTATTAGATATAGTTTGATTCTATAAAATATAATAAAGGTAGAAAACTACTTAATTTATCCTATCAGAATAATCCTTTAATCAGGCACTTTATTAAAAAAAAGAAGGTCTTTATATTTGAGGTATGAGCCCAAAAGCTTTAATTTAGCTTATTTTTAA